TAAAAAAAAGAATAAAAAAAAAAAGAAAATAAGAGTAAGAATTATCTTAACCCATCGGAAAGATATCATCTCATACTTATCTATGACTGTTTATGTCTCTAGCATGACGATTTGATTAAATGTGGAGGGAAGTAGAATAAATGGCCGATACTACTGGAAGAATTCCTCTTTGGATAATAGGTACTGTAACTGGTATTCTTGTGATCGGTTTAATAGGCATTTTCTTTTATGGGTCATATTCCGGATTGGGCTCATCCCTGTAGTAATAGGATGAACTGAGTTGTAGACCCGAAAGCATAAGAATGCAGCGGGCCCCCCCTTTTTTTCTCAATCTGATTCGAGGGGGCCCGCCGAGTTCTTAATAAACATAATACTTTAGTCGTATAAATCAAAAAAAAAGGGGGGACTACCCTTTTTCTGATATTCAATCAAAAAAATTCCATTCAGTAAAGCTAAACAAATTTTCCTTTCTAAAGTATAAAGCAAGGTTATTATGAACCTGAAAAAAAAAATATATGAACTAAGAATTCAAATCTTTGATGAGTGGGATCAAGAATCATTATTATTTCGACACAAGAAAGAGGTGTAGAAAATTTCTTTTCTTGTGCCGAAGACTAGGAAAACGATTAGAAATAATACCTCCTAGAATTCTTTGTTTTCCTTATTTCGCCTTTACTTTTCCGCTTCCTTATCTTATGCTTAGTATCTATCCTTATCTTATGCTTAGTATCTAGTTGAATTTGATTCTATTAGAATAGAAAAGCTATTTATAGATTCTATGACAATTAAGTCTGACAATAGGGATACAATCACACCGCTCTAGTTTAGATTAAAAAAAAAAAGAAAACAAATAAAAGGAATAAAATCAACTAGTCTTTTTACCAATTACCAATATACATACTATGACTAGAAATGTAGTACAAGGAATTTCTAAAAAAAATCTGATATAATCTAATATAATCTGGTATTATATAAAAAGAATAGAAACAAAAACAATTTTAACAATTTTTTTTTTTGATGATCAAAAAATTCTTCTTAGAATTTTGTTTTTTTTTAATAACTTGAATTTGATAAATCGGCATATCTAGAAATTCATTTCGGACAATTGAACCTTTTCAAACTGTTTCTTTTTAAGAATCAAAAAGATTTGTGCCAAAATAACAGATGCAAAAAAGAACAAAAGTCCTTGAACACGTAATGGGTCTTGAAGTACTATTTCTGCATCTCCCTGACCAAATCCGCCCACATTAGGATTACTCGTTAATGGTTGATCACGTTTGACGGATTCACCCTCTGAAACAAGAAGTTCTGGTCCTGGAGGGATAATATCAACCACTTGACGCCCCTCGGGCGCATCTGTTATGGTTATTTCGTACCCCCCCTTTTCTTTTCGTATAATTCTGCTTACGACACCTGCCGCTGTAGCATTATAAACCGTATTGTTACTCTTGCTCCCGTCGGGATAAATCTGACCCCTTCCTCTGTTTCCACCTACATATATGGGATATTTTAAGAAGTGAACATCTTTTTTAGTAGCGGGGTCCGGAGAAAGAATAGGAAAGGTTATTTCACTATATTTCTGACCGGGAACAGGCCCTATCACAAGAATATTTTTTTTAGTGGGGCGATAACTCTGAAAAGATAGATTACCCATCTTTTCTTTCATCTCTGGCGAAATACGTTCGGGGGGGGCTAATTCAAATCCATCGGGTAAAATAAGAACAGCCCCCACATTCAAAGCTCCCCTTTTACCATTAGCAAGAACTTGTTTCAGTTGCATATCATAAGGAATTCGAACAACTGCTTCAAATACAGTATCCGGAAGTACCGCTTGTGGAACTTCAATTTCTACGGGCTTATTAGCTAAATGACAATTGGCGCATACAATACGGCCAGTTGCTTCGCGTGGATTTTCATAACCCTGCTGTGCAAAAATGGGATATGCGTTTGAAATGGATTCCGGAGTTATTATATATATCATGAGTGATACGGAAATGGAACGAATAATCTCTTTCTTTAGCCAAGAAAAGGTCTTTCTAGTTTGCATGGTCCAATCGTTGATCCAAAAAATTTCTACAATAAAATTAGGTAGGGCACTAGGCGAGTTCCCTATCCACGATGCTGTTATTTACTGAACAATTTTTACAAATTCTAAAATATGAGAAGAATCCGAAACTCTTAGATGGAAAATAATTGTATAAAAAAATACGATTTTGAACTGTACAAAATAAGAAACATTTTAATTGGATTGATGGATCATCTTTCAGTCATTCATTGAATGATAAATCACTACGAGTGACGGAGATAGACGATTTAAATAACGAAAAATCCAATATTTAAAAATTGTATCTAGAATAACCGGAAAGGTGGAAACAAGTCCCGATATAATTTGATCGTTATGAGCAAATCCAAAATCTTTGTAGACGGAGCCAATCATTAGTTCCCAACCGTGGGGTGAATGGAATCCTATACATAAATCAGTTACCAAAAGAATAGAAAAAGCTTTTATTGTGTCACTTAAATTATATAGGAATTCTTGAACCCAAGAATTAAGAATAAGAAGTTCTTCATTACCTAGAATAGAATAACCACTTAGAATAAGGAAAGAGATTATATTTGTCGAGAAGCGAAAAATCGTATGGATACGATCCTCATTGTGTATCTTGATCAATTGGATCGTTTCTTTGTGGATTATGCTATGAAACCTTTGTAGATGTGTTTCCGGGTATTCCTTTATCATTTCGTCAAAAAAGAAGAGTTCCTCTAATTCTATGAATCTTTCTAGAATAAACTTTTCGTGCCTATCATTAAAAAAGGTTTCGGATTTACTGGTATTCCACCAATTAATCATCCAAGATTCCAGACTTTTATTAAATGAAAAAGAGATTAACCAGGGCAAAAAGACTATAGATATAAGATATAGAAACGGAGAGAATGCTTTTTTTTTTTTCATTGTTTTGTCTGTGAATTTTTAATGAACCCATCTCATTCGTCGACTTTATCCGATTTAATATTTCGATCAATTATAAGTTCTATTACAAGGCTTCAAATCTCTGAACCCATTCCGCGTTTTTTATTTGTCAGTCGTTGGTTAGTCCTTAAATTTAGAAAGAATACAGAAATAGCCGAAGAAGAAGAAAGAGTACACGAATGAAGAAAAATAATATTGTTTCCAAATATCCCAATTGCTTAAAAATTCAAAGCAATTCTCTTTTTTCGATGAATGCTCAAAAGAGTCACTTCAAATCAAATTAGGCTTTCGAGATAAAAGAATACCTTTCTACCAAAAAAAATAGCAAATATTTTGAAAAAAAAAATCGGTCAACTGCCCATAGCCGCAGGAGTAATTAAGAGAAATTTATGAAGAATGGTGTGATAATCAAAAGTAAGTGGAAAAAGCAAAATAAGATGGAAGGGTTATAATTTTAAGTCTTCCAATCCTTTGCTTATTAAGGAATAAAAAAGATAAAAAAGAGGAGTCGGTTGACAAAAATAAAGTAGAGATAATATACAAGATATGATCGATCCATATCTAACGTATCAATTTCAAAAAATTTCTTTATTCTATCTATTATTCTGAAATGTTTTGTTTTGATCTCTGAGATCAGTCTAGTATTTAAATTTGTTAGTTATTTTTTTTTTACTGAATTTAATGACTTTACATACGCATAAAAGAAAGGGTTGGTTTGCGGACAAAAAAAGCTTTTTTTTTATAAATGTTCTGTATAGATATAATTAATATGCATCTTCTTTGGTTCATCAGCATTGTGACGAAATACCCGTTAACTTTAACTTATACTCTAAAAAAAGAAAAAAAGAGGGAGACTCTTGGATTTTTCATTCTTGCTAAAAAAATGGTCATTCTTTAGTTCATTTCAAAATACTTCAATTGGTACACGCAAAAAATAGGCCAATTCCGCTGCTTTTTGCTCAATTTCTCGTGGAGTCAAATTCTCATCAGTACGAGTCAAAGGAATGACCCCCTGTCCTTTGATTTCCAGATAAAGGGCATGCCGAGTATAAATACCCTCTTTAACTTCTATTCGGATAGACTGAACATCTTTCATAAGGAATCGGAGTAAGATGCGACGATTTTTTCCGGGAAAGCCCCAACGAAAAATACATACTATTCCCTCGTTTCTATCAAATCGATCATACCCACTACCCACATTCCACAAAATTGTGCACCACAAATAAGAACTAATAAATAAACCGGCGATCCCATAGAAAGACATCACGATTCCTTGTGGAAAAAAAATTATTTGCTGAGACGGAAATAAAGATATCAAATTTCTGTCAAGATAACTGGAAATCCCAACCAATAAAAATCCCAATGAACCTAAAAAAAGTATAAAGGCCCAGCAGAAATTACTTGTTTTTCGAGACCCCGCTATAAGTTCTATCCATATACATTCTGATCGCCAATTCATACTAGATCCAGTTGCATTTTATTGGAAGTGGGAGACTAGCAAAAACGAATTTGACTGTACTTTTTTTTGTTTCCGAAGTCATTTTCATCAACTCGCGCTATTCTGATGTGAATCGTTAGGAAAAATTCATCCAATTCCGTAAATCTAAAAAACTAGAAAACCCCTCAGATGATTCCCTATCTCCACACATATGGATATATTGGCTTTACAGTTAGTTTAAGTATCCGATCGTAATTTATTTTCAAATCGACCATTTACTCATATATCATCTTTATGCCTATAGAAATTAAGAATCCTTTCCTTTCTGTTTGAAGGAAGCTGTATGGTATACCCTATTATACTAAATAGATATCTGTGTTATGATCCAAGTCTAAGTCTTGAAAAAAAAATAGATGAAATTTCCCCCCATCGGATCTAAAAAATCTTGTTTTTTTGAACATAAAGAAATAGAGAAGCCATTGCAATTGCCGGAAATACTAACCCCACTAAAGGCACAAAAATAGAGGGGAAATTGTTGAGAATTGTCATAGAAATGGGCACCTCGATTTAATATTTGTACCTATTTTTTATTCTTATATTGAATTTTTAATTGTTATTAAATTAACTGTTATTAAATTATTAAATTGTTATATTAATATTTTTACCTATTCATATATAATATTGTTTTGTTATGTTAGAAAGATATCTTATAATCATTAAGATTATACTAAGTATATGGAAATAACTATATATAATAAAGTGTAAGTAGTGTAAAACTAACTAAATAGACTTATTTATTTTTCTACATGAAATATATGTGTTTCTACATAAAATATTTGTGGGATAAGCTTTGTTATTCTTTTATCTTTTTCTTGTCTTATAATTATAAATAATTAATAATTTTCATTTTCTAATTTAACTTTATTTAAATTTAATAATAATAATAAAAAAAAGAGTATTCTTGCGCGACAGTCTATATATAGAAATATGCGAGATATAGAAATATACAAGACTCTATATTTTGCATATTTCTATATTGCATATTTCTATATATAGGGATAGGTAAGAAAAGAAAATGAAATTCGTTTTCTTTTTTATTTACCTTAGCCCAATTTAAGAACAATTTCGTGTAAGAAAGAATTTTTGTTCTTTTACCTTGTTGATAGAGATTAGCAATAATCAGGAATCAAAATTAGGAGTAATCATAAATATCGCTAAAAAAAAATCATCTGCATGTCCTTCTATTCTAAATTGACTCTTATGTTATGTCACAAAAAAAACCATTCTTCCGATTTTTCCTTGAATTCCAATAAATAAATACTTGTTTGCCCGAAATAAAGAAATAAAAAGAAAGAAAATAATTTAAATAATTTAATTAAGTTAAAGATCTACTTGATTTATGATTCAATTTATGATTCAAAGGAAAGAAAGCGTGGAGCTGAAATAACTCATTCAGAACGCCCTTTAAAAGATTACGCGGTACGATTGAATCGAATAAACCCTTATGGAATAAAAATTCAGCTGCTTGTGAACCTTCGGGTACTGTCTTATTCAATGTTTGTTCAATTACTCTTTTACCTGCAAATGCAATGTGTGCGTTGGGTTCAGCAATAATGATATCCCCTAACATACCAAAACTCGCCGTCACGCCCCCAGTCGTAGGCGACGTAAGGATTGAGATATAAAATAACTTTTTATTCGATTGATAATCATATAAAGCGGAAGATATTTTAGCCATTTGCATCAAGCTCAAACTTCCTTCTTGCATACGCGCTCCCCCGGAAGCACACACTAGAATAAGAGGTAAAAACTTATTGGCAGCATACTCGATCAAACGAGTGATTTTCTCGCCTACTACGGATCCCATACTACCCCCCATAAACTGAAAATCCATAACCCCAATTGCTACGGGAATGCCATTTAGTTGACCTATACCTGTTTGAATGGCTTCGGTTAATCCTGTCTTTCTTTGATAAGAATCAATACGACCTTTATAAGGTTCGCCCTCCGAATGAAATTCGATGGGATCCCGAGATACCATGTCTTCATCCATAGGATCCCAAGTACCCGGATCAATCAAAAGTTCAATTCTATCTGAACTGCTCATTTTCAAATGATATCCACATTGTTCACAAATATTCATTCTTGATTTCAAAATTTTCTTATAATTTAATCCATAACAAATTTCGCATTGAACCCACAAATGTCTGTATTTTTGAGTTACATCAAGATCATGAGAATTTTCCCTTCTAATAAAATCCCTAATCTTCGTGCTAGTTCTTAGACTGGACCTTGCGTTTTCACTATTGTTTCCACTTTCACCAAAAATGGAACTATAAACGTAACCTTCGCTGGAATTGTCACTGCCACTTAAAATATAACTATCAATGCAGATTTGAGAATGAAGGTGACTATCAATACAACTAGTGATGTAATTATTCCACCTATATTTAGTATCATAATCATAGTGGGAGTCGTCCCTACTAGACCTATTATTCAAATAACTAGTATTCAAATAACTAGACTTCCAATAATTAGAAAAAGAACTTTCTAGTTCACTCATAAAAGAATGATCGTTGTCAATCTCAAAAATTCGATTTTCCATATCAAAATATATGGTATAACTACCCCTATTACTATCCCGAACTAACAAAGTGTCATCAGCACTGCAATTCCGAATACCCCTGCCCCCGGCTAAACGATCAACACTGCTGTAACTAGAACTCTCACTATTCCCCCAATCGTCTGGATTTTTATCTGTATCATTTAGAATTTTGTCTTCACTTACACTGATATTTTCAATAGGACCAAAACTATCGATTGATTTACTTAGCATACACCTGTATTTTAACTCCACATTGGATAACATCGAATTGAACCACCATTTTTCCATAGAGCTTTCTCACCACTATGTACATCAAAATAAATAGATGAATAGTCATTCGATGAAAAATCATTTGAATATTTCATTTCCTCTCAGAATAAGCATAGAAATCCAATCATTAGAGTTATTTATTAACTAATAATGAGTAGGTACTGAGTGGTAAAAAGAATTTGCTTTTGCTTTTTGTTTGTAATAACCCGGAGTATT